GGCCTCGTTGGTAAGTGCTACAAGATCTCGTGCACTGGAAACCATGGTTATGGACCCGAATCCATTAGTATGGAACATTTTCTTTTCCAAGTGAAATCCCTTAGTATATGAAAGAGTGAAAAAGTGCTTTCGTTGTTGTGGAATAAGAAGCCTTCGTACCTTAATGCATGTATTTAATTTATTCGGAGCTATTAGAGCGGGATCCACTTTTTTGGGAATATGAGTCGAAGCAATAACTAGAATATTTCTAGTGGAGGAGCTTTCACAATCCTCACAATCCCCGGAGAGATGGTTCACTAATAGACCGAGGGATAAGTAATTTGACTCATTCACAGACAGATCATGAATGTTTGGAATCCATATTATGCAAGGAGACATTGATTTTGCTAATTCGAGTTGAAGGGTGATATCAAATAGGTTTATTTTCGGCGTCATTTCCCTATCTATAGTTATCTCACTCGTCAAAGTTAGCAGCTCCTTTTCAATATCAATATCAATATCAAGGTCAAGGTCATCGTCGTTACTATCATAAAAATCGTCATCATCATCTTCAAAATCGCTCTCTTCATAAAAATAACCTTGAGGCTTGTCATCCAGGAACTTGTTCGTAAATACCGTAATGAAAGGAACGTAGGAGTTTGTCGCTAGGTATTTGACCAAATAGGATCGTCCAGTTCCTATAGAACCTATCACTAAAATACCCCTAGAGGGGGATAGAGCTAATCGGAGCGAAAAGGGTTTTCCATGAGATGGGAAATTAAAACTATTAGCCCCACACGAGGTTTGTGAATGTGAATAAGTGATTGTCTGATAATGAGCAAGGAATATCCGCCTTTCTGCTAAACAGGATCTATTGAACTCATAATTCATTAGACGCTTTTTATGAATGTCAACTAAGTATCGTAAGTAAACGGATCCCGGTTGTTCAATCATTTGATAACCAGAGTCATTCTTTGAGAAATGATCACTATGAGTCAGACTCAATAGAATTTTATCAATCCTTTCTTCCTTCGTTAAGGTGGAGAACTGAACCAAGAATTCTCTTTCTTCATCATCAATCGAATCACTGTTCGCGAACCAGGATTCGATTTTATCATCAATCCAAGCACCGTTCACGTTTTTTCTTTTTCTTATCAATGAATAGATCTCTTTACTTGTACGACTTAGATGTCTCGTATTTCTCGAAAAAGTTATTCGATTGATGGGATTTGGTATAAGACTTAGGAAATCGATGATATCGATGAGATTGATATTCAAATATTTCTTCTTAGAACGTATTGATTTGACCCCATAAGCGGGACCACCACCCAATAGCATGTTGCTGCCAAAAGCAGAACCCCGTATTTCTTCTAGAAAATATCCTAATTGTTTCAGAGCAACTAGAAAGAGATTCTTTAACCAGAAAGAATTCAGTTCAGATGGAGGATACCCATCCAGAAGTTTTCGTAACTCAATCATGTATGATGGAATCATCAAAGATTTGATCTTTTCGAACTCTGTCTGTAACTCACTAGAGGCTCGGGAAACAAAGAGAAGATGTGTACGAACGAGATATCCAGCAACAAGAAGAAGGAAAAGGATTGAATAGAAGAACTCCCGAGCATTTGGTGATCCCAGATGTACCCAGAATGAAAGGGGTGACTCATTATTTCGATGAATCATTTCTTCGGACAGAAGAAGACTATGTAAACACTTCCTCGAAATCTGACTTATCCGATTCCGTTGTGGAAGAATCGCCCACCATATTTTCCGAGGAATTCGCCGTGATATATCCATAATATCGTGAAAAATGGATACAACTTTTTGACTGCTACTTCGTATCGGTATCGGCAATAGGTCTAAAAAAGTATCTAAAAGGATGAAATTTAGATGTAGATATTGGTACCCTATCGAAGTTAGATATTTGTACCCTGTCGAAGTAAAGAACCATGGCAGATATGTTTGGAACAGCTTCCATTTTTTTGAGAGATTTGCTCGTAGAAAGATTCTATCCATCTGCCGTTTCTCAACGCATTTCTTTAGACAAAGACTCTGTTTTTTCCTCTTTTTGGCTCGTAAATATTTATCAGAACATGGAATGTGAATCAAACCCATGTTTGAATTGAAATTGAGATTGAGATACTGATGCAAGTTCTTCCCTTCTGAATCAGACGGATTCATATCTGAAAGAGGTTGACAATAAGTTCTTTCTAAATTGACTATTTGTCCCTCTGTTAGAGGTGTTCCAGAAATGTCTGCGATTGCGTAAAGAGCTCTACGAACGAATCGAGCGGATAGAATTGGAAAATCGTTAGGTATGAATATGTTAGATACCCGTGACTCGATCGTTGAAATAGCATCTCTCTCCGAAAAAACATGTTTTTTTTTACCGACGCACAAAGAAAATTTTTTGTTGCCAGTGAACAAGATATTAAGGAATTGTCCATACGTAAGATCATAATTATTGATACGGGCCTTTTCTACATAAAAAGGGAATCTTTTGTTACAATAGAACCAGAAGTGATGTGGATTATTCAAGAATCGAAGTCGATTTGCTTTTAAAAAAGAAGATATCAATGAACTTCTATGAAATGGTTTCACGGGATTCATCCAATTGTCTCGATCGTGGGATAGCATTGAGAAATAGGAATCAGTGTTATCAAAGGATTTCCTGCGATTTTTTCTAGTAGGAGTATGGAATGAGTCAATCGTCCACTTTGGTATCTTATTGAACAAAAATGGTGATATTGTTCCTCCATCGATCAACAATTTCGATTTTTGGGAAGTATTATGATCATCCAATAAGAAGGGTTTCAATTTATTCAAATGAACGATTTGAACACCTATTGATTCTAACAACTGATCGCAGAGTTGATCATTCGGACCTTTGAATTGAGAGATGTGGATCTCGGACCCACGAATGGGGGTATTCCCGAAACTCACAAAGAAAAAAGAAAGTGACTTAGACAAAAAGAGAAGGAACTTGGGCAAAAAGAGACGGAACTTGGGCAAAAAGAGACGCAAAAAGGTGGACCAAAATAAACGAAGTGGCTTAGAAGGATCTTGTTTGTCGAAAACCCTGGACCAATCAATCGAATATTGATTAATATTAATATTATTAATATATTGATTAATATTAATTAATATATTAATAATATTAATACGTAATCGATCGAACACTACTTGAAAAACTTGAAAACGGCTCTTCTGCTCAGAAACGAAATGTTCCAAATGTTCCTGGAAATTCTTGCTCCCATTGGACCATTTGTATCTATATGCATCAGGATCCCGATTCATGGATCTCTCGGTTCGAGAAAGAAGAGGATCGAACCATTTCTTCTCACTCTTTTTCAAATTTGATAAATGTTGGTTGATCGTATATTTCATTATAGTTCTATGATTCAGAGTATCATTTCCTATTTGATCCCTTTGAATTCCATATTCGAAGTTGCGATCGGATCTATTCATAAAAAAAAATCGATTCGAACCATTTCTTATGTACCCATGGATGCTATATTGGATTTGAATCAGATTTTGGATCAATCTATATTGATTGACTGCCTTCATTATGTTGTTGATAGCAAATACCACTCTTTTTGGTTTTGGATCTTCCAAAGCATTCCCGCACCGGACCCAATTTTTTCTTATCTGTCGATAAAAAGATTCATTCTCTTCAAAAAAAATAGGAGGTAGAACCAATAAAGATTTCTTTTTCGATTCATCCCTGGAGTTGAATACCTCATTCAAGAATTTTTTTTGATCCAATCCGCAGGAATCAATAGAAAAGGCAAATCCCTTATGATACACCAGATCCGGCTCGGTTATTGATAGAGTTAATAGATCCGCCATTTCTTGAAATCTCTCTTCTGCGTGGTGAAACGTGTATCCTCCCCTGTTCCGGTCATGGAATAGATGAAATAAATCAAAAAATGGATTTTGGTTCAAGAATGAAATCTTCTTGGAACTGTCCATATCCGGTTCATCCTTCGGAACCATATCGCATCCCTGATCTGATGAAATAGGATGAATTGAGACGGTTTTTTGTAAATACGTAATTATCTTGAATATATCAACCATTTCTTTATTTTCCGATCGCCTGAAACGGACAAAAGAAACATCTTGTTGTTTCTTCAACAATTTCTGATCTCTAGTGGACCTCTCAGTAGGAGTCGAACCCAGATAAAGTTCTGACCATCTGTCAGAGAAAAAAGAACGAGAGGATCTTGTTGGATTCCCAAGAAATTCTTCGATTTCTTTGGGAAGTTGTTGAACCTTTCTTTGATTGATCCAAGTACTCTCTTTCGGATCCATGAAAGAACTCTCAGGGATCTCTTTCCCTTTTGGAAGATACAGGAGCGAAACAATCAACCTATGGATATTGGAAGACTCAAAAGAGTCTTCCAATGAATCATTTCTGGGTCCAATGGAGTTTACGGGTATAGGAAGAAGCCCCCTCAAATAGATATTTTTTCTTTCGACCAGATTTCGATTGTTAAGACGATGTAGAAGGACCACTACTACAAGCAGTACTACACCTTTGATCGTGAAAGATCGATTGCTTGTTGAACCCTGCGAATCGCGTGAAAAGAGGATACTTACTATTCGTGGGTCAAAGAGTTTCATAAAACGTTCTTGGTCGAAAAAAACGTGAATGAAAGATCCCACTGAATCCAATTTGGTCCACGAATCTAAGAAATAGTGAGAATTCTTGATCTCTCTCAATACCTCCCTAAACTCAAAAATCCAGGATTTATATAGACGTCGTTTTGCCCTGTCTTGCCTCATATTGATTCCTCCTTAGGATTTCTTTAAAATTTGACTTTATATTTATATATGTATTTAATTACATATTGGAAATTTTTATTATTATCATGTAGAATTGACTTGGAAATTATTATTATATTTATTATTATATAGAATATATAACGATTTTTCTATAGAGTTAGGCTAGATACTTGACTTGGAAATTGGAAATTTTGATTATTATATTATCATGTAGAATTGACTTGGAAATTATTATTATATTTATTATTATATAGAATATATAACGATTTTTCTATAGAGTTAGGCTAGATACTTGAAATATATGCTAATCCCCATTACGCATCCATGGCTGAATGGTTAAAGCGCCCAACTCATAATTGGCAAATTCGTAGGTTCAATTCCTGCTGGATGCAGTACAACGCGAACGTTCAATACGTCTATACGTCTATTGGAATTGGCTCCGTATCAATGGAATCTCATCATCCATACATAACGAATTAATATAATTACTATGGTATATTCATATCATAACATATGAACAGTAAGAAGTAGAATTCTTATCGATACCGGAACTCATAGGGAAGAAAATAGATTTATGGATGGAATCAAATATGCAGTATTTACAGACAAAAGTATTCGGTTATTGGGGAACAATCAATATACTTCTAATGTCGAATCAGGATCAACTAGGACAGAAATAAAGCATTGGGTCGAACTCTTTTTTGGTGTCAAGGTAATAGCTATGAATAGTCATCGACTCCCGGGAAAGGGTAGAAGAAAGGGACCCATTATGGGACATACAATGCATTATAGACGCATGATTATTACGCTTCAACCGGGTTATTCTATTCCACCTCTTAGAAAGAAAAGAACTTAAATCAAAATACTTAATAACACGGCGATACATTTATACAAAACTTCTACCTCGAGCAGAACCGTCGGCAGTCAAGTGAAATCCAATCCACGAAATAATTTGATCTATGGACAGCGTCATTGTGGTAAAGGTCGTAATGCCAGAGGAATCATTACCGCAAGGCATAGAGGGGGAGGTCATAAGCGTCTATACCGTAAAATTGATTTTCGACGGAATGAAAAAGACATATCTGGTAGAATCGTAACCATAGAATACGACCCTAATCGAAATGCAAACATTTGTCTCATACACTATAGGGATGGTGAGAAGAGATATATTTTACATCCCAGAGGGGCTATAATTGGAGATACCATTGTTTCTGGTACAGAAGTTCCTATCTCAATGGGAAATGCCCTACCTTTGAGTGCGGTTTGAACTATTGATTTACGTAATTGGAAGTAACCAATTAGGTTTACGACGAAACCTAGAAATCGATCACTGATCCAATTTGAGTACCTCTACGGGATAGACCTCAACAGAAAACTGAAGAGTATCGGCAGCAAGTGATTGAGTTCAGTAGTTCCTCATAGAAAATTATTGACTCTAGAGATATGGTAATATGGAGAAGACAAAATTGTTTGAAGCACCGACAGAACCGGAAGCGCCCCTTGTTTCAAAGAGAGGAGGACGAGTTATTCACATTTCATTTGATGGTCAGAGGCGAATTGAAAGCTAAGCAGTGGTAATTCTACCCCGGGGGAAAAATAGAGATGTCTCCTACGTTACCCGTAATATGTGGAAGTATCGACGTAATTTCATAGAGTCATTCGGTCTGAATGCTACATGAAGAACATAAGCCAGATGAAGGAACGGGGAGACCTAGGATGTAGAAGATCATAACATGAGTGATTCGGCAGATTTGGATTCCAATATATCAACTCATGTGGTACTTCATCATACGATTCATATAAGATCCATCTGTCTAGATATCATCATATACATCCGGAAAGCCGTATGCTTTGGAAGAAGCTTGTACAGTTTGGGAAGGGGTTTTGATTGATCAAAAAGAAGAATCTACTTCAACCGATATGCCCTTAGGCACGGCCATACATAACATAGAAATCACACTTGGAAAGGGCGGACAATTAGCGAGAGCTGCGGGTGCTGTAGCGAAACTGATTGCAAAAGAGGGTAAATCGGCCACATTAAAATTACCATCTGGGGAGGTCCGTTTGATATCCAAAAACTGCTCAGCAACAGTCGGGCAAGTGGGTAATCTTGGGGTGAACCAGAAAAGTTTGGGTAGAGCCGGATCTAAGTGTTGGCTAGGTAAGCGTCCTGTAGTAAGAGGGGTAGTTATGAATCCTGTAGACCATCCCCATGGGGGTGGTGAAGGGAGGGCCCCAATTGGTAGAAAAAAACCCACAACCCCTTGGGGTTATCCTGCGCTTGGAAGAAGAAATAGAAAAAAGAAAAAATATAGTGATAGTTTGATTCTCCGTCGCCGTAGTAAATAGGAGAGTATTGAAAATCAAATATGTTTCTTCGTCTTTACAAAAAAAAATAAAAAAGATAGGAGGAATTTGCTGTGACACGTTCACTAAAAACACTAAAAAAAAAACCCTTTGTAGCTAATCATTTATTGGAAAAAATTGAGAAGCTCAACCGAAGGACAGAAAAAGAAATAATAGTAACTTGGTCCCGGGCATCTACCATTATACCCAAAATGATCGGCCATACAATTGCTATTCATAATGGGAAAGAGCATTTACCTATTTATATAACAGATAGTATGGTAGGTCACAAATTGGGAGAATTTGCACCTACTCGGAATTTCCGGGAGCATACGAGAAACGATAAAAAATCTCGTCGTTAATGTTAATAAAGTTAATATGGGTGCTCGT